GTTTTCAAGAAACCGCCCGAGTTTTAGCAAAAGCGGCTCTCCGGGGTCGGATCGATTGGTTGAAAGGCCTGAAAGAGAACGTTGTTCTGGGGGGGATGATACCCGTTGGTACCGGATTCAAAGGATTAGTGCACTGTTCAAGGCAGCATAACAATATTCTTTTGGAAACACAAAAAAATACTTTATTCGGGCTTTATTCGGGGGGGGGTGAGGGATATTTTATTACACCACAGAGAATTATTTGACTTTTACATTTCAAAGACTTTACGTGATACATCCGAACAATCATTGAGAGGATTTAATAAGTCCTAAGGGCTGGATTCTTTTAACTATTTGCGATCCTTTGATTTTTTTTAATGGTAAGAAAAGAAAGATAATAACTAATAGAAAGTAATAAATGGCCTAGGTCGTGTATCAATGGCCAATCTCTGGTAGAAGAGAAGGTTCCCTCGGAACAATTATTTATTTCAGGCATCTCGTCTCTTTTTTTTTTTCAAAAAAAAAAAGAGGAAGGATGGGGAGAAATGACAAGAAGGTATTGGAATATCAATTTGGAAGAGATGATGGAAGCAGGAATTCATTTTGGCCATGGTACTAGGAAATGGAATCCTAGAATGGTGCCTTATATCTCTGCAAAACATAAAGGTATTCATATTACAAATCTGACTCGAACTGCTCGTTTTTTATCAGAAGCTTGTAATTTAGTTTTTGATGCAGCAAGTAGGGGAAAACAATTCTTAATTGTTGGTACCAAAAATAAAGCAGCGAATTTAGTAGCACGAGCTGCAATAAGAGCCCGATGTCATTATGTTAATAAAAAATGGCTCGGTGGTATGTTAACGAATTGGTCCACTACAGAAACGAGACTTCATAAGTTCAGGGATTTGAGAACAGACCAAAAGACGGGGAGACTCAACCGTCTTCCCAAAAGAGATGCAGCTATCTTGAAGAGACAATTATCACGCTTGCAAACGTATCTGGGCGGGATTAAATATATGACGAGGGTACCCGATATTGTAATCATCGTTGATCAGCAAGAAGAATATACGGCTCTTCGAGAATGTATCACTTTGGGAATTCCAACAATTTGTTTAATCGATACAAATTGTGATCCCGATCTTGCCGATATTTCGATTCCAGCAAACGATGACGCTATAGCTTCAATCCGATTAATTCTTAACAAATTAGTATTTGCAATTTGTGAGGGTCGTTCTAGCTATATACGAAATCCTTGATTAATAATAAGATAAATAAATTAAGATAAATAAATTATTTTGGTAACTACATAGGTTTATGGAATCGGTTACTCTTCTTGAATCGCACAAAAGAAATAAAAAAACTTGCGGATATTATGTGATTGGCGGGGATTCAAAATAGATAATTCTAATTCAAGTAGACAAGTCGAAAAGGAAAGGGTTGAATCAAAATAATTCTTTTTAAAGTTCTATTTCTGTCAGAGGGCAATATGAATGTTATATCATGTTCCATCAACGCACTAAAAGGGTTATACGATATATCCGGTGTGGAAGTAGGCCAACATTTTTATTGGCAAATAGGAGGTTTCCAAGTCCATGCTCAAGTACTTATTTCTTCTTGGGTTGTAATTGCTATCTTATTATGTTCAGCCCTTATAGCTGTTCGCAATCCACAAACCATTCCGACTGCTGGTCAAAATTTTTTCGAATATGTCCTAGAATTCATTCGAGACGTGAGCAAAACTCAGATTGGAGAAGAATATGGTCCATGGGTTCCCTTTATTGGAACTATGTTTCTATTTATTTTTGTTTCTAATTGGTCAGGTGCTCTTTTACCTTGGAAAATCATACAGTTACCTCATGGGGAGTTAGCCGCACCTACGAATGATATAAATACTACCGTTGCTTTAGCTTTGCTCACGTCAGTAACATATTTCTATGCGGGTATTTCTAAAAAGGGATTAGGTTATTTCAGTAAATATATTCAACCGACTCCAATTCTTTTACCCATTAATATTTTAGAAGATTTCACAAAACCTTTATCACTTAGTTTTCGACTTTTCGGGAATATATTAGCTGATGAATTAGTAGTTGTTGTTCTTGTTTCTTTAGTACCTTTAGTGGTTCCGATACCTGTCATGTTCCTTGGATTATTTACAAGCGGCATTCAAGCTCTTATTTTTGCAACTTTAGCTGCGGCTTATATAGGCGAATCTATGGAGGGCCATCATTGACTAGTTTTCGAAATAGTCTCTTTTTTTAGTTTAGAATAACGCAATGTATGCGTAACTCAAGATAATATACTTAGGAAACATCAATATACAAATGGAAATATACAAATACGAAATATACGACCAAGAGTCATAGAAAAAAATTACGATACGATATTGGGGAATTGTAAAATAAAAAAAGGAAAGAGATCGAAAAGATCTTTTTCCTAAACCTAAAATTCCAGTTTGGCGTTATTATACTCCCCCGCCAATGAATATTCTCATTCTATTGTTTTGTTCATTCAATTCCAATATCAAATATCAGGGGTCATGATTTGAATAAAAATTCTTATAGTATCACAATTTACACGGTGAATGATTAAAAAAAAAAAAGAAAAGAAAGATGCTTTTGCTTTATAGAACGATTCCCATTTCGGTTGATTTTATTCAATTCAACGATTGACCAAAAGAAAATATTAATAAATAATAAATTGAATGACCTTACTGCAACCAAATACTTATATTTATTTATATGTAAGGCTTCGACCTAAAGAATTCGTCTATTTCTTTTATTTATCATTATCTAACACGACTACAATCGAAATAGACGAATTTACAAAAAATAAGAATTCATAAAAAATAAAAAAAAAAATGGGGTGATTGGGAGAGGGGGACAGAATTGGGTATGGTATATTGGGTCCAATGATTATAAGCCAACTCTTGTGTATATTTCCAAGAATGATTCTAGAATACGATTGACCTTAACTTAAGATACGTATAGTTTGAATCTAAGATATGAATAGTTGGTTTACGTTATGGAAGAAAGACATGTATATGTGATATTAGATATTACTAGTTATATATCAACTAAAGATATATCTAATCTGCCCTACTATTGGTAACTTAGATAAAGATTCCAATAGAAATTCTTTGGTTTCGTCTTTACCTGTAAAGTGAATATGAATGAATAAAGCGATGAAATAAAGAAAACTAACGAACGAAGAATTCAAAAATAAAAATAAAGGGTTCGGAAAAAAGAAATGAAAGAACCAAACAAAAGTTGTATGGATTCACAAAAATCCTGTGGATCGGAACTAAAAAAGAGATATAAAAATGTCTTTGATGGTTCAATAATAATATTATTACTTCAATTCCGAGTTCTTAGTTACTTCGATTGTATGAATCTTAGTGATGGAATAATTAAGTCATAATTCATTGGACGATTGTATCATTAACTATTTCTTTATTTTTGTGCGAGGAACTTATCATGAATCCACTGATTTCGGCCGCTTCCGTTATTGCCGCTGGGTTGGCTGTCGGGCTTGCTTCTATTGGACCTGGAGTTGGTCAAGGTACTGCTGCGGGTCAAGCTGTAGAAGGTATCGCGAGACAACCCGAAGCGGAGGGAAAAATACGAGGCACTTTATTGCTTAGTCTGGCTTTTATGGAAGCTTTAACAATTTATGGGCTGGTTGTAGCATTAGCACTTTTATTTGCGAATCCCTTTGTTTAATCCTATAATTTAATCCTATAACTATAATTTAATCCTATAAATAGGCTATTTTTTTTGTCGGATTTAAAGACCCGCGTTCCTTTCCTGTTCGAATTATATCAAGGTTGAATTCCTACAATTACTTATTCGTTGAGACAATAATCCAGGAGAAGGCCTCAGTTGAGGATGAGGAATTGGCATAAGCATACCGAACAAACGAGGGTTTTCATAATTGACACGAGACCGGGCCCCTAATTTTAATAAGTACGGTTCTTATTGGGAATTTCCAATTGAAAAAAAAAAAATATTTTTAAATATATAAATTAATAAAAAAAAAAAAAAAAACAAAAAATACAAAGTAAATAATAAATAAATAGATAGAAATAGAATAAGTAATTAAGTAAAAAAGGTAAAGTGATACAAAAGAACAGAGTTCCTTTTTTTTTAGTCTATCTAAAAGAGGAGATAATATGAAAAATATAACCGATTCTTTCGTTTCCTCGGTTCGCTGGTCATTCGCCGGGAGTTTCGGGTTTAATACCGATATTTTAGCAACAAATCCAATAAATCTAAGTGTAGTGCTTGGTGTAGTGATCTTTTTTGGAAAGGGAGTGTGTGCGAGTTGTTTATTTCAAGAATAGGCTGGATCCACCCAGCTGTACTTTTTTTCATTATAATTAGAACGAAAAAAAGTGCATAATTCCGCGAATTACTTCTGAATCAATTTCAAATCATATTTAAGAACCATAGCATTTCGCGATTCATTGGTAAATATACTTTGATTCTCTATCAACCAAACCAATAATGTGGGACCATTAACATGGTTAAAGCTAAACTGTTTGAAGTCCAGACGCAGTATGGTACTCTTTCTACTACTATGTTAATATAGAAAAAAAGGGTTTGCAAAATGAATAATTGGAATTTTTTTTTCGATATAAAACACTCATGTCGATAAAATGATTTGAGCCTTTTATTGTATTGGTATTGTATTGGAAAATATTTGAAAAATTGGTATTCCCATCAACCCCTTATTTATGCTAAATCGGCGACCTGTGTGTAATATAAAGTAAGAAGAATTCTTTGGATTTGAAGTGAAGAAAAAAAGAAACAACTTTGCTGACAATTGTATATTTTTGTTTTGTTCGGTCAGAAGAGTCCTCCAAATATTCTGGTCTTGGATTAGTGATTAGTCGTGACATCTTGGAATATGAATAGAAAAGAGAGGGAGAGGATAGGCTCATTACATTAAAAAAAAAAGATATGGGAATTTCCCTCCCTACTTAAATAGTTGAAGTAATTGAGTGTGAGAGCCAAATGAGTCGA